TTTCAGTACCTGCGGGATTATTAACAGTACCCTTTTTAGAGAATGTTAATAAATTCCAAAATCCATTTCGTCGTCCAGTAGCGACAACCGTCTTTTTGATTGGTACTGCAGTCGCTCTTTGGTTGGGTATTGGTGCAACATTACCTATTGATAAATCCCTAACTTTAGGTCTTTTTTAATTTGAATCAATTGTGAAATAACACGACGTGTGTATCTAGGGAATAGTCGCTTGAAAGCGAATTCTCCCTAGATACATCTATTCAATTCTGAATTTCTTTGGAATATATGAATTGTGCTAAAGATTCAAAACCTATTTTCATCTTAATGAAAAAAAAGACGAAAAAAAATCCAATAGATTTAAAACTTCTTTTTTGGTAAATCAATTGCGAAATGTTTTTCTAGAATGACCAATATCTGTTTTATATCTTCTAGGCGCAAATGTTCAATTTTCATGAGATCTTCCTGACTGTTATTCAAAAGGTCCAATAATGTATATATATTGGACCTTTTGAGGCAATTATAGACCCTGGGAGAGAATTCTGATTGGTCAATAAAAATCGATTTCAATGCTATTTTTTTTTTGTTTTTTCTGAGTTTATCCAATTTATCGTGAAAGGTAAGAGGGGATAAAGGAACCGTGTGTTGATTGTCCTCTAAAGGTAAGTTTTCTTCTTTCTTATGTAAAAAGGGAATAAATAAATCAATCAAATTCCGGCAGGCTTCATGAAGTGCTTCTTTCGGAGTGAAACTCCCATTTGTCCATATTTCGAGAAAGAGTATCTCTTGTTTTTCATTCCCATTCCCATAAGAATGAATACTATGATTCGCATTTCGAACAGGCATGAATACAGCATCTATAGGATAACTTCCATCTTGAAAGTTATGTGGCATTTTGATAAGATATCCGCGATTTCTCTCGATTTGTAATCCAATACACAAATCAATTGGTTCTGTCAAGCTAGCTATATGTTGTGTATTATCAACGATTTCTACATAAGGTGGTAAGATGATATCTTGAGCAGTTACATATCCTGGACCTCTGACACAAATAGACGCGTCACAAGTTCCATATAGATTACTTCTCAATACAATTTCTTTTAAATTCATTAAAATTTCATGGACCGATTCTTGAATACCCGCTATGGTAGAATATTCATGTGGGACGTTCTCAGATTTTACACGTGTGATACATGTTCCTTCTATTTCTCCAAGTAAAGCTCTTCGCATCGCAATGCCTATTGTGTCGGCTTGACCTTTCATAAGTGGAGACAGAATAAAGCGTCCATAATAAAGACGTTTACTGTCTTCTCTTGATTCAACACACTTCCACTGTAGTGTCCGAGTAGATACTGTTACTTTCTCTCGAACCATAGTAATATTATTTTATTTGATTGAATCATTTATTTCTCTTGTTTCTCTTGAAATTTTTTCAATGTTCATTTCTACACACGTCTTTTTTTCGGGGGTCTGCAACCATTATGTGGCATAGGGGTTACATCCCGTACGAAAGTTAATAGTATACCACTTCTACGAATAGCTCGTAATGCTGCGTCTCTTCCGAGACCGGGACCTTTTATCATGACTTCTGCTCGTTGCATACCTTGATCTACTACTGTACGAATAGCATTTGCTGCTGCAGTTTGAGCGGCAAAGGGTGTCCCTCTTCTCGTACCCTTGAATCCACAAGTACCCGCTGAGGACCAAGAAACCACCCGACCCCGTACATCTGTAACCGTGACAATGGTATTATTGAAACTTGCTTGAACATGAATAACCCCCTTTGGTATTCTACGTGCACTCTTACGTGAACCAATACGTCCATTTCTACGTGAACCAATTCTCGGTATAGCTTTTGCCATATTTTATCATCTCATAAATATGAGTCAGAGATATATGGATATATCCATTTCATGTCAAAACAGATTCCTTATTTGGACATCGAGTCCTTTAGTGAGTCTGATTATCCTTGTCTTTGTTTATGTCTCGGGTTGGAACAAATTACTATAATGCGCCCCCGCCTACGGATTAGGCGACATTTTTCACAAATTTTACGAACAGAAGCTCTTATTTTCATATTTGTCATTCCTTATCTTAATTCTGAATCTACTTCTTGGAAGAAAATAAGTTTCTTGAAATTTTTCATCTCGAATCATATTGAATAAAAACCACCTAATCCTTCCAATCCTTGTTGCGGAGTCGATAAATTATACGTCCTCTGGTTGAATCATAACGACTTACTTCAATTTTGACTCTATCTCCTGGCAGTATCCGTATAAAACTACGCCGGATCTTTCCTGAAACATAACCCAGAATCAGATCTTCATTATCTAACCGAATCCGGAACATACCATTGGGAAGCGATTCAGTAATTAAACCTTCATGAATCCATTTTTGTTCTTTCATTCCAGGTAAAGCCTCCTTGAAGTATCAACTAATGGAGGAGGAACGATATTAGACAACTCGTCCCTTTTCTTTTTTTTAGAAATAGGAAGAAGTTTCGGATCCAATTTGGATATTAAAAGGATTACCATATATAACACAAAATTTCTCCGCCGATTCCTTCGAGTCGAGCCTCTCGGTCTGTCATTATACCTCGAGAAGTAGAAAGAATTACAATCCCCATCCCACCTAAAATTCTAGGAATTCGTTGAGAGTTCGAATAGATTCGTAGACCGGGTCGACTGATCCGTTTTAAATTTAAAAAATTTCTATAGAGTCTTTTCCTATTCCTTCTATGCCGCAGGTTTAAAACCAAAAAAGATTTGTTTTTTTCTCGATGTTTTCTAACGTTTTCAATAAAACCTTCTCGGAAAAGTATTTTAACAATATTTTCGGTAATATTAGTAGATGCGATGCGAACCACTCTTTTTCTATCCATATCAGCATTTCGTATAGAGGTTATTATCTCAGCAATAGTGTCCCTACCCATGGTGAACTAAAATTAAGGGTGCCCCAAAATTTGATATAATCAACATGTTTTTCTTTTTTTTTTTTTTTTTTACTTATTTGTTTTATGAATATGAATTATTAAAGGTATATGCGTGAGACACAATCTACTAATTAATCTAGTTCTTAATCTATTTCTTTCAAATACCCACTATAAACATATCAGTGATCTCATTTTATAATACCTCGGGAGCTAATGAAACTATTTTAGTAAAATGGAATTGTCTCAATTCCCGGGGGATCGCACCAAAAATTCTAGTTCCTTTTGGATTTCCTTCTTGATCAATCACAACTGCAGCATTGTCATCATATCGTATTATCATACCGCTGTCACGTTTAAATTCTTTACAGGTACGAACAATTACAGCTCTGACTACTTCTGATTTTTCTAGGGGCATATTTGGTACTGCTTCTTTGATCACAGCAACAATAATGTCACCGATATGAGCATATCGACGATTGCTAGCTCCTATGATTCGAATACACATCAATTCTCGAGCCCCGCTGTTATCTGCTACATTTAAATGGGTCTGAGGTTGAATCATATCAATTTTTTAGTCTATTCTTCCAATGCAAAGGATGAAGAAAAAAAAGGAATATTTTCTGTCCAAAAAAAGAAACTTTCATCCCCAAGATTCATTTCTGTTGGTTCTACATTTTTATCCCGAAATAATGAATTGAGTTCGTATAGGCATTTTGGATGCTGCTATTGAAATAGCCCTTCTAGCTATATTTTCGGTTACTCCACCCATTTCATATAGTATTCGACCTGGTTTAACAACAGCTACCCAATATTCAGGGGATCCCTTTCCCGAACCCATACGTGTTTCAGCGGGTCTTACTGTAACCGGTTTGTCTGGAAATATACGGACCCAGATTTTTCCACCACGGCGTGCATTTCGTGTCATTGCTCGTCGACCTGCTTCGATTTGTCTAGATGTGATCCAAGCAGGTTCAAGTGCCTGAAGAGCATATTTACCGAAACAAATATGATTACCTCGATAAGATATTCCCTTCAGTCTTCCTCTATGTTGTTTACGGAATCTAGTTCTTTTGGGGTTATAGTTGATGGTTGTTTCACAATTCCATCTCTACTACAGAACCGGACGTGAGAGTTTCTTCTCATCCAGCTCCTCACGAATAAAAGGATTAAAAATAAAAGGATTAAAAACATTTAATTGAAATGATTAACATTTTTATAAAAAATAAATATTTTTTAGAACGTTATAAAAAATATTTATTTTGTTTTGTCCTTTATCCAAGTTTAGCAACTAAAAAAAAGTTTTCGCGGGCGAATATTTACTCTTTCAATCTCTATTTTATTTGTAGGGCTCGTTCGTGACTTCTCCCAATAGATGAATTGATATCCGGTTCATTTCGCCATCCCGACTAGTGAATCATTAAGATTCCTTTTTTCAATAAAATCTTTTGCATGCACAGGTTCCATCGTTCCCATCGCTTCGTACTTAATGATTAGGTCCGAATTCTACAATGGAGCTCATAATCCAATTTGTTCCTGAGTCAATCTTCTTAGTCTTTATTGGCTCCAAGCTCTTTATTTTTTTCTTGATTCATTTAATATTTAATTATGGACGAATCAATTAGTATTGATGCTTTATTACACTGTCTTTTATGAGATGACTCGTAGACCTTACATATTTGAATTCTATATCATTGATATTCTTTTTCTCTCTTTCTCTCATCCTTCCATTTATCCACACCTTTACTTCTTTCATTTTGTTTTACAACTTCTAATTTTCTAATTAAAGTTTATGCAAAAAAATTTCAGTTGCTACAAAGATATGACTGATTTATCATATCTTGACTGGTTCTTTAGATCCAGATAATACGAAGCGATGAGTTGGTTATTAGTTCATACTATGGGGCTGGTCCTTTTTTAATCCTAACCCTAAAAAACCAACGAGTCACACACTAAGCATAGCAATTATATCAAATGGTCAATTGAATTTTTATTCAACCCTATAGAATTAAGAATTAGAATTGCTCATTTTTATTCACCAGAAAAAGAATGAACGAGTTTCCATTTTTTTGTT